TAATAATAATATATATATATATAACTATATTAACTATATGGGTGGAAAAAATTGTCAATTAAGAATACATGTCTAGTTCTATATCAAAACAAGATATAAAAATTTGCAATAGACCCGTTGATCGTATGAAATAAAAAAAAATCTGCGATTCTAATAGATTATTCATTAAACATATGTGTATATTGTATATCATATATATTATTAGCATTGGTTAAATCCATCTAAATTCTCGAATTCCTTTATTCGTGAGGAGCCGTATGAGGTGAAAATCTCATGTACGGTTCTGTAATAGTGATGGAATAAAAAAGCAACCATCAACTAGAACCCTAAAAGAACCAGATTCCGTAAACAACATAGAGGCAGAATGAAAGGAATATCCTATCGAGGTAATCATATTTGCTTCGGAAGATATGCTCTTCAGGCACTTGAGCCCGCCTGGATTACATCTAGACAAATAGAAGCTGGGCGACGAGCAATGTCACGAAATGTTCGTCGAGGTGGGCAAATATGGGTACGCATATTTCCAGACAAACCAGTTACAGTAAGACCTACAGAAACACGTATGGGTTCGGGAAAAGGATCCACCGAATATTGGGTAGCTGTCGTTAAACCTGGTAGAATAGTTTATGAAATGGGCGGAGTCGCCGAAAATATAGCCAGAAGGGCTATTTCAATAGCAGCATCAAAAATGCCTATTCGAACTCAATTCATTATTTCAATTTCAAGATAATCATTAGAACTAAAGGAACGAGGTCTTTAGGATGAAAAATAATTGAAATTGTATTTTTGTTGAATACAAAATATTCTTTTTTTTTTACTTCAAACTTTGGACTGAAAGAACAAAAAAAATACAAAAAAAAATAAATATGATTCAACCTCAAACCCATTTGAATGTAGCCGATAACAGCGGAGCCCGCGAATTGATGTGTATTCGAATCATAGGAGCTAGTAATCGACGATATGCTTATATCGGTGACATTGTTGTTGCTGTAATCAAGGAAGCAATACCAAATACGTCTTTACAAAAATCCGAAGTGATCAGAGCTGTAATTGTACGCACTTGTAAAGAACGCAAACGTAACAATGGCATGATAATACAGTATGATGATAATGCTGCTGTTGTGATTGATGAAGAAGGAAATCCAAAAGGAACTAGAATTTTTGGCGCAATCCCCCGAGAATTAAGACAGTTAAATTTCACAAAAATCGTTTCTTTAGCACCTGAGGTATTATAAGACGAAACCATGCCATATTATTTGTGAATGAAATAGATTACTAAATCTATTATGTCTTACCGATATACCTTCTGTAGGAATTTTGTAATTCTATTAATTTTTTCATTATATTAATAGTATTCTTATATTAGTAGTATTATACTATATATGTATATTTCTATGTATATTTCCTTTTTTTTTTTCTAATATTTAATATTTCCTAACCCAAAAATATTTGAAAAATAATAATAATTAAAATAATAATTAAATGGAAATAGAAAAAATTAGATAATAATTGGATTATTATATATATATTCTATATTTTTACTAAAAAAATTTAATAAAATAGAATTTTAAATTCTATTATATATATATTGAATAAAAAAGAAAAAAAGAAAAAAAAGGAGCATGTTGATTATATCGAAAGGAAAAGGCAACATATATTTTCCTTTATTATGGGTAAGGACACTATCGCTGACGTAATAACCTCTATACGAAATGCTGACATGAATAGAAGAGGAACGGTCCAAATACCATCTACTAACATCACTGAAAACATTGTAAAAAAGCTTTTACGAGAGGGCTTCATTGAAAACGCGAGAAAACATAGGGAAGGGGACAAATTTTTTTTAGTTTTAACTCTACGGTATAGAAGAAATGGAAAAGGATCATATAAAACGCGTTTGAATTTAAAACGGATCAGTACACCTGGTTTACGAATCTATTCGAATTATCAACAAATTCCGAGAATTTTAGGAGGGATGGGGATTGTAATTCTTTCGACTTCTAGAGGTATAATGACAGATCGAGAAGCTCGATTAGAAAGAATCGGCGGAGAAGTTTTATGTTATATATGGTAATCCTTCTAATATCCGAATTCTATTGAATGACATTATATGAAATGCAAAACTCCTCACAATTTTTGAAAAAAAAAAAAGAAAGAGAACAAACACAGGTTTCTGATATCACTCCTCAGACTTTATTGAATGCGTGATAAGGGGTTTAACGGGAATAGGGATAAAAAAAAAAACAAACGGATTCATGAGGCTAAATTATTGAAAAATTTGACAGAGGTATGTTCCAGGTTCCAAATAATGAAATGAAAATTTGACTCTCAACTAGATTTCCGAAAAGGTTCGACGTACTCTTCTGTTATATGTATAGGACAAGGAAAGAAAAAATCGAAATAGAAGTTATTTTTTTTAACTCACAGTTTTTTAAGCCTCAACATTATTTGTTTTGATGGATACGATTTGACAAGTTCAAAATCTACGGAAACCATATTT